CTTTTTCAAATTGATTCCACCGTGAAATAAAATACCACAACGTATGTATCTAGGGACTAGTCCCTTCGAAGCGACTAGTCCCTAGATACATCTATTCCATTTCATTTTGGATCTTTTCTCAATATACGGATCGTGCTGAAGATTCCAAACCAATTTTATTTTTCTTTCTATTTAGAATAATAATCTAAATTAAAACAAAAAATTAAATTATTCCAACGGATTTCAAATTCAAAACTTATTCTTAGGTAAATCTATTACGAAATGTTTTTGTAGGATGCCCAATATCTGTCTTACATCTTCTATGCAAAAATATTCAATTTTCATAAGGTCTTCTTGACTCTTATTCAAGAGGTCTAATAATGTATGTATATTGGACCTTTTGAGGCAATTATAGGTCCTGGAAGGCAATTCTAATTGGTCAATAAAAATACATTTCAATTCGATTTCTTTTTTGTTTTTTCTTAGTTTATCCAACCCATCATGAAAAGTAAAAAAGGGCAAAGTAACCCTTTTTTGATTGTCCTCTAAATTTGTGTCTTGTTCTTCTGCATGTAGAAAAGGAATAAATAAATCAATCAAATTACGGGAGGCCTCGTAAAGTGCTTCTTTAGGAGTTAAACTTCCATTCGTCCATATTTCAAGAAAAAGTATCTCTTGTTTTTCATTCCCATTCCCATAAGAATGAATACTATGATTTGCATTTCGAACAGGCATGAATACAGCATCGATAGGATAACTTCCTTCTTGAGCGTTTTTTGGTGTTTTCATACGATATCCGCGATTCCTCTCGATTTGTAATCCAATACACAAATCAATTGGTTCCACCAGGCTAGCTATATGCTGTGTAGTATCAACTATTTCCACAGAAGGCGGTGAGATGATGTCTTGAGCAGTTACATATCCAGGACCCTTTACACAAATATACGCGTCGCGAGTTCCATATAGATTACTTCTCAATAGAATTTCTTTCAAATTCATTAAAATTTCATGTACTGATTCTTCAATACCTACTATGGTAGAATATTCATGTGGTATCTTTTCAGATTTTGCGCGTGTGATACATGTTCCTTCTATTTCTCCAAGCAAAGCCCTTCGCATCGCAATGCCTATTGTATCGGCTTGCCCTTTCATAAGCGGAGACAAAAGAAAACGTCCATAATAAAGACGCTTACTGTCTGCTCTTGATTCAACACACTTCCACTGTAGTGTCCGAGTAGATGCTGCTACTTTCTCTCGAAGCATAATAATATTATTTGATCAGATTATTGAATCATTTATTTCTCTTGAAATCCGTTCAACTCTTATTTTATTTCTATACACGTCTTTTTTTAGGAGGCCTGCATCCATTATGTGGCATAGGGGTTACGTCTCTGACAAAACTTAATAGTATACCACTTCTACGAATGGCTCGTAATGCTGCATCTCTTCCAAGACCAGGACCTTTTATCATGACTTCTGCTCGTTGCATACCCTGATCTACTACTGTACGAATAGCATTTGCGGCTGCGGTTTGAGCAGCAAATGGCGTCCCTCTTCTTGTGCCCCTGAAGCCACAAGTACCGGCCGAGGACCAAGAAACTACCCGACCCCGTATATCTGTAACCGTTACAATGGTATTGTTAAAACTTGCTTGAACATGAATAACTCCTTTTGGTATTCGACGTCCATTCTTACGTGAGCCAATACGTCCATTCCTACGCGAGCCAATTCTTGGTATGGTTTTTGTCATATTTTATCATCTCATAAATATGAGTATGAGTCAGAGATATACGGAAATATCCATTTCATGTCAAAACAGATCCTTTATTTGTGTATTGGGTCCTTTTGAGAGTCCCTTTTAAGAAAGATTATCCCTGTCTCTGTTTATGCCTTGGGTTGGAACAAATTACGATAATTCGTCCCCGCCTGCGGATCAGTCGACATTTTTCACAAATTTTACGAACGGAGGCCCTTATTTTCATATTTGTAATTCCTTACCTTAATTTCGAATCTACTCCTTGGAAGAAAATAAGTCTCTTGAAATTTTGAACCTCCAATTGCATCCGCACGAGAGGGATGTTGAAAAAGCCGCTTAGTCGGTCGAATCTTTGTTGCGGAGTCTATAAATTATGCGTCCCCTGGTTGAATCATAACGACTTACTTCAATTTTGACTCTATCGCCTGGCAGTATCCGTATAAAACTACGTCGGATCCTTCCTGAAACATAACCTAGAATCAGATCTTCATTATCTAAACGAACCCGAAACATCCCATTGGGAAGTGATTCAGTAATTAAACCTTCATGAATCCATTTTTGTTCTTTCATTCCAGGTAACCCCCTTGAATTATCAACTAATGGAGGAGGAGTGATATTAGACAACCCGCCTTTTCTCTTTTTTTTTTTTTCACAAAACAAAGAGGAAGTTACGGATGCAATTCGGATACCAGAAAGATCACCATATATAACACAAAATTTCTCCTCCGATTCCTTCTAGTCGAGCCTCTCGATCTGTCATTATACCTCGAGAAGTAGAAAGAATTACAATACCCATTCCTCCTAAAATCCTAGGAATTCGTTGATGGTTGGAATAGATTCGTAGGCCGGGTCGGCTGATACGTTTTAAAACAGTTCTATATGGCCCTTTTCTATTCCTTCTATGTCGCAGAGTTGAAACCAAGAAAAATTTCTTGCTTACTCGATGTTTTCTCACATTTTCGATAAAGCCCTCTCGCAGAAGTATTTTAACAATGTTTTCGGTGATATTTGTAGATGCTATTCGAACCGTTCCTTTTTTATCCATGTCAGCATTTCGTATAGAAGTTATTATTTCAGCAATAGTGTCCCTACCCATGATGAACTATAATTATAGGTGCCCCCGAGTTTTTATATAATCAACATGCTCTGCTTTTTTTATTCTTTTTTTTTTTTCTTATTTAAGGTATATGCGTGAGAAACAATCTACTAATGCATTCTACTAATTAAATTAATCTTATTTAGATACCCTACTATTTCAGATAGCCTATTATTTTAGATGACCTGACCTACTTATCTATATTATGATTATGTTCTCGTCTATTAGTATTTATAATACCTCAGGAGCTAATGAGACTATTTTAGTAAAATTCAACTGTCTCAATTCCCGAGCGATCGCACCAAAAACTCGAGTTCCTTTTGGATTTCCTTCTTGATCAATGACAACTGCTGCATTGTCATCATATTGGATTATCATACCATTGTTACGTTTGAGTTCTTTACATGTACGTACAATTACAGCTCTGATTACTTCTGATCTTTGTAGAGGCATATTGGGCACTGCTTCTTTGATTACAGCAACAATAACGTCGCCAATATGAGCATATCGACGATTACTAGCTCCTATGATTCGAATACACATTAATTCTCTAGCCCCGCTGTTGTCCGCTACATTTAAATAGGTCTGAGGTTGAATCATATTATTATTATTATTTTTTTCTTCTTTTTTTGTTTTTCTTTCAAAGCGCGAAGAAAAAAAGAAGAAATATTGTTTGTCCAGAAATAGAAATCAAGAAATTGCGGTTTTTTTTCATCACAAGGCCCCTTCCTTTTCGTTTCATACCCCTATTCCACAATAACGAATTGAGTTCGTATAGGCATTTTGGACGCAGCTATAGAAATAGCTTCTCTGGCTACAATTTCTGATACTCCACCCATTTCATAAAGTATTCGACCCGGTTTAACGACGGATACCCAATATTCGGGAGATCCTTTCCCCGAACCCATACGTGTTTCGGTAGGCCTTACTGTAACAGGTTTGTCTGGAAATATACGTACCCATATTTTTCCACCACGACGCGCATATCTTGTCATGGCTCGTCGCCCCGCTTCTATTTGTCTAGATGTGATCCAAGCGGGTTCAAGTGCCTGAAGGGCGTATCCGCCGAAACAAATTCGATTGCCTCGATAAGATATTCCCTTCATTCTTCCTCTATGTTGTTTACGAAATCTGGTTCTTTTGGGGTTATAGTTGATGGTTGTTTCTCAATGCCATCTCTACTGCAGAACCGGACATGAGAGTTTCTTCTCATCCAGCTCCTCGCGAATGAAACAATTAAATAATATTACAGATATTTATTTGTATTTACTGAATAAAATAATACATCATGGAATTTTTTGAGATCGAATCTGTCACGTAGGAATTGTTATATCTTGCTCGTATATAAAAGTATAAATAGATTTCGATTCTATTATTTTCTTTATAATATATAATAGAATAAAAAAAAAAAAAATAGAATTATATTTAATATTTAATTTAAAAGAATTGTCTTAAATTAATGAATCTTTATTTTTACCTTTATTCAATCGCCCAAAACTTAGCAATAAGGCTTTCGCGGGCGAATATTTGCCCTTTTAACATCACCTTTCATTCGTAGGGGCATCCCATAACCTAACAGAATAGAATTGGTTCTTGGCTCGTTCCGCCATCCCACCCAATGAATCATTAGGATTCGTTTTCAAGGAATCTTACACAGTCACGGGTTCCGTCGTTCCCATTGCTTCTCGTTCTCGATTAATGGCTAGGCCCAAACTCTGCAATGGAGCTCCTAATAAAAATTGTTCCCAAATCAATCTACTCAGTCTTTATTGACTTGATGCTCTTTATAATTTTTTCTTATGAATTGGATTCATATTCATCTAATTCATTATTAATTATGGACGAATCAAATACGTATTAATGCTTTATTACACTGCCTTTTTTGAGATAGTTCATAGACCATACATATTGGAATCATATATCATTGCTATTCTTTTTCTTTCTTTCTCTCACCCCTCCACCTATCCATATCCCTTTGTTTTTGCTTCACTTAGAATCTGATTGACTTGTCTTTTATGTAAGATTTCAGTTGCTACAACAATATGATTGATATATCGATCATATAGTGACCGGTTCCTTGGATCTAGATAATACGAAGCAATGAGCTGGTTATTAGTTATCTAGTTATTAGTTCATACTAGGGGGTGGTCCCTTGCTTTTTAATCCTAA